TAGCCAATCTAGATTTACGAATTATTATAGATTCTTCATTGGTAGAATGGAAAGAATTGGAGGAAGAGGAACCCACAGGGAATGAATGGGAAGATCGGAAAGTTGGAAGAAGAAAAGATTTTTTGCTTAGACGCATGGAATTGGCTAAGCATTTTATTCGAACAAATATAGAACCAAAATGGATGGTTTTGTGTCTATTACCAGTTCTTCCTCCTGAGTTGAGACCAATCTATCATATAGATGAGGATAAACTAGTGACCTCGGATATTAATGAAATCTATAGAAGAATTATCTATCGGAATAATACTCTTACAGATCTATTAACAACAAGTATAGCTACGCCAGAAGAATTAATAATATCTCAGGAAAAATTGCTACAAGAAGCCGTGGATGCACTTCTTGATAATGGAATTTGTGGACAACCAATGAGGGATGATCATAATAGAGTTTACAAGTCGCTTTCAGATGTAATTGAAGGCAAAGAAGGAAGAGTTCGCGAGACTCTGCTTGGTAAACGGGTTGATTATTCAGGACGGTCAGTCATTGTCGTCGGCCCTTCACTTTCATTACATCGATGTGGATTGCCTCGGGAAATAGCAATAGAACTTTTCCAGGCATTTGTAATTCGCGACCTAATTAGAAAAAATATTGCTTCGAACATCGGAGTTGCTAAGAGTCAAATTCGGAAAAAAAAACCGATTGTATGGGAAATACTTCAGGAAATTCTGGATGACCATCCTGTATTGTTGAATAGAGCGCCTACTCTGCATAGATTAGGCATACAGGCATTCCTCCCTATTTTAGTGGAGGGGCGTGCTATTTGTTTACATCCATTAGTTTGTAAGGGCTTCAATGCAGACTTTGACGGGGATCAAATGGCTGTTCATGTGCCTTTATCTTTGGAAGCTCAAGCAGAGGCACGTTTACTTATGTTTTCTCATATGAATCTTTTGTCTCCAACTATTGGAGATCCCATTTCTGCACCAACTCAAGATATGCTTAGTGGACTCTATGTCTTAACGAGTGGAAATCGTCGGGGTATTTGTGTAAATAGGTATAATCCATGTAATCGCAGAAACTATCAAAATGAAGATAATAAGTATACAAAAATAAAAGAACCCTTTTTTTGTAATGCCTATGATGCAATTGGAGCTTATCGGCAAAAACGAATCAATTTAGGTAGTCCTTTGTGGCTGCGGTGGCGACTAGATCAACGCGTTATTGCTGCAAGAGAAACTCCCATCGAAATTCACTATGAATCTTTGGGGACCTATTATGAGATTTATGGACACTATCTAATAGTAAGAAGTATAAAAAAAGAAATTCTTTATATATATATTCGAACCACTCTTGGTCATATTTCTCTTTATCGAGAAATAGAAGAAGCCATACAAGGGTTTTGGCAGGGCTGTTGTAATTCTATGCTACCAGCGGGAATTCGAGTCTCACCGGGTTAACTAGGACTAGAATTGCGGAATTTCTACATGAATCAAGATCTATAAAAGGAAGTTTTCCAATCACTGACTCAAACCCATTGTCAAATTCTACTCAGCGCAATATGGAGGTACTGATGGCAGAACGACCCACTCAGGTCTTTCACAATAAAGTGATAGACGGAACTGCCATGAAACGACTTATTAGTCGATTTATTGATCACTATGGAATAGGATATACATCACATATCCTGGATCAAGTAAAGACTCTGGGTTTCCGACAAGCTACCGCCGCATCCATTTCATTAGGAATTGATGATCTTTTAACAATACCTTCTAAAAGATGGCTAGTTCAAGACGCTGAACAACAAAGTTTTATTTTGGAAAAACACCATCATTATGGGAATGTACACGCGGTAGAAAAATTACGTCAATCGATCGAGATCTGGTATGCCACAAGTGAATATTTGCGACAAGAAATGAATCCGAATTTTCGGATGACCGATCCTTTTAATCCAGTGCATATAATGTCTTTTTCGGGAGCCAGAGGAAATGCCTCTCAGGTACATCAATTAGTAGGTATGAGAGGATTAATGTCGGATCCCCAAGGACAAATGATTGATTTACCCATTCAAAGCAATTTACGTGAAGGACTCTCTTTAACAGAATATATTATTTCTTGCTACGGAGCCCGTAAAGGAGTTGTGGATACCGCTATTCGAACATCAGATGCAGGATATCTCACGCGCAGACTTGTTGAAGTAGTTCAACACATTGTTGTACGTCGAACAGATTGTGGCACCGTCCGAGGTATTTCTGTAAGTCCTCGAAATGGAATGATGGCGGACAGGATTTTTATCCAAACATTAATTGGGCGTGTATTAGCAGATCATATATATATAGGTTCGCGATGCATTGCTACTAGAAATCAAGATATTGGGGTTGGGCTTGTCAATAGATTCATAACTTTTAGAGTACAACCCATCTCTATTCGAACCCCCTTTACTTGTAGGAGTACATCTTGGATTTGTCAATTATGTTATGGCCGGAGTCCAGCTCATGATGACCTGGTCGAATTGGGAGAAGCTGTAGGTATTATTGCAGGTCAATCGATTGGAGAACCGGGCACTCAATTAACATTAAGAACTTTTCATACCGGCGGGGTATTCACAGGGGGCACTGCAGAACACGTGCGAGCCCCTTCTAATGGAAAAATAAAATTCAATGAGGATTTGGTTCATCCGACACGTACACGTCATGGACATCCTGCTTTTCTATGTTCTAGAGACTTGTATGTAACTATTGAGAGTGAAGATATTATACACAATGTGTGTATTCCGCCCAAAAGTTTTCTCTTAGTTCAAAACGATCAATATGTAGAATCAGAACAAATCATTGCTGAGATTCGCGCGAGAACATCCACTTTGAATTTGAAAGAGAAGGTTCGAAAACATATTTATTCTGACTCAGAAGGTGAAATGCATTGGAATACCGATGTGTACCATGCACCCGAATTCACATATGGTAATATTCATCTCTTACCAAAAACAAGTCATTTATGGATATTATTAGGGGAGCCCTGGAAATCCAGTCTAGGCCCCTGTTCGATCCACAAGGATCAAGATCAAATGAACGCTTATTCTCTTTCTGTTAAGCGAAGATATATTTCTAACCCCTCAGTAACTAATAATCAAGTGAGACACAAATTTTTTAGTTCGTATTTTTCTGGTAAAAATCAAAAAGGAGATAGGATTCCTGATTATTCAGAACTTAATCGAATGACATGTATTGGTCGTTGTAATCTTAGATATCCGGCCATTCTCGAGGGGAATTCTTATTTATTGGCAAAGAGGCGAAGAAATAGAGTCATCATCCCACTCGAATCAATTCAAGAAGGCGAGAACCAACTAATACCTTCTTCAGGTATCTCAATTGAAATCCCCAGAAATGGTATTCTCCGTAGAAATAGTATTCTTGCTTATTTCGATGATCCTCGCTATATCAGAAAGAGCTCGGGACTTACTAAATATGAGACCAGAGAACTTAATTCAATCGTCAACGAAGAGGATTTGATTGAGTATCGAGGAGTCAAGGTATTTTGGCCAAAATACCAAAAGGAAGTAAATCCCTTTTTTTTTATTCCCATGGAAGTCCACATTTTGTCCGAATCTTCTTCCATAATGGTACGGCACAATAGTATTATTGGGGTAGATACACAAATCACTTTAAATAGAAGAAGTCGGGTAGGCGGATTGGTCCGAGTGAAGAAAAAAGCAGAAAAAATTAAACTGATAATCTTTTCTGGAGATATCCATTTTCCTGGAAAGACAAATGAGGCATTCCGATTGATACCACCAGGAGGGGGAAAACAAAATTCCAAAGAATACAAAAAATTAAAAAATTGGCTATATATCCAACGAATCAAACTTTCCAGGTATGAAAAAAAATATTTTGTTTTGGTTCAACCCGTAGTCCCATATAAAAAAACGGATGGTATAAATTTAGGAAGACTTTTCCCGCCGGATCTCTTGCAGGAAAGTGATAATCTACAACTTCGAGTTGTCAATTATATCCTTTATTACGACCCAATTCTTGAAATTTGGGACACAAGTATTCAATTAGTTCGGACTTGTTTAGTGTTGAATTGGGACCAAGACAAAAAGATTGAAAAGGCCTGTGCTTCCTTTGTTGAAATAAGGACAAATGGTTTGATTAGAGATTTTCTAAGAATCGACTTAGCAAAGTCACCTATTTCGTATACCGGAAAAAGGAACGATCTATCGGGTTCAGGATTGATCTCTGAGAATGGATCAGATCGCGCTAATGTCAATCCATTTTCTTCCATTTATTCCTATTCCAAGGCAAGGATTCAAGAATCCCTTAATCCAAATCAAGGAACTATTCATACGTTATTGAATCGAAATAAGGAATCTCAGTCTTTGATAATTTTGTCATCATCCAATTGTTCTCGAATAGGCCCATTCAACGATGTAAAATCTCCCAATATTCTAAAAGAATTAATCAAAAAAGACCCCCGAATTCCAATTAGGAATTTGTTGGGCCCCTTAGGAACAGGCTTTCCAATTTCTAATTTTGATTTATTTTCCCATTTAATAACCCATAATCAGATCTTGGTAACTAACTATTTCCAACTTGATAATTTAAAACAGATTTTTCAAATACTTAAATATTATTTACTGGATGAAAATGGTAAAATTTATAATCCCTATTCCTGCAGTAACATCATTTTGAATCCATTAAATTTGAATTGGTATTTTCTCCATTACAATTATTGTGAAGAGACATCTACAATCGTTAGTCTTGGGCAGTTTCTTTGTGAAAATGTATGTATAGCCAAAAAAGGACCCCATTTAAAATCGGGTCAAGTTCTAATTCTTCAAGTTGATTCTGTGGTAATACGATCAGCTAAGCCTTATTTGGCTACTCCAGGAGCAACTGTTCATGGACATTATGGGGAAATCATTTACGAAGGAGATACATTAGTTACATTTATATATGAAAAATCAAGATCTGGTGATATAACTCAAGGTCTTCCAAAAGTGGAAC